GATGATATCTTGAGCAGTTACATATCCAGGGCCCCTGGCGCAAATCGACGCGCCACAAGTTCCATATAGATTACTTCTCAATACAATTTCTTTCAAATTCATTATAATTTCGTGGACCGATTCTTGAATACCCGTTATAGTCGAATATTCATGCGGGACATTCTCAGATTTTACGCGTGTGATACATGTTCCTTCTATTTCTCCAAGCAAAGCTCTTCTCATCGCAATGCCTATTGTGTCGGCCTGTCCTTTCATAAGTGGAGACAGAATAAAGCGCCCGTAATAAAGACGTTTACTGTCTGTTCTTGATTCAACACACTTCCACTGCAGTGTCCGAGTAGATACTGTTACTTTCTCTCGAACCATAGTAATAATATTTTATTTGATTGAATTATTTATTTCTCTTGTTTCTCTTGAAATTTCTTCACTCTTCATTTCTACACACGTCTTTTTTTTGGAGGTCTACAACCATTATGTGGCATGGGGGTTACATCCCGCACAAAAGTTAATAGTATACCACTTCTACGAATAGCTCGTAATGCGGCGTCTCTTCCGAGACCGGGACCTTTTATCATGACTTCGGCTCGTTGCATACCTTGATCTACTACTGTACGAATAGCATTTGCCGCTGCAGTTTGAGCGGCAAAGGGCGTCCCCCTTCTCGTACCCTTGAATCCACAAGTACCGGCCGAGGACCAGGAAACCACCCGACCCCGTACATCTGTAACCGTGACAATAGTATTATTGAAACTTGCTTGAACATGAATAACTCCCTTTGGTATTCTACGTGCACTTTTACGTGAACCAATACGTACATTTCTACGTGAACCAATTCTCGGTATAGCTTTTGCCATATTGTAGCATCTCATAAATATGAGTCAGAAATATATGGAATATATCCATTTGATGTCAAAACAGATTCTTTATTTGTACGTTTAGCCCTTTAGTGAGTCTGATTATCCTTGTCTTTGTTTATGTCTCGGGTTAGAGCAAATTACTCTAATGCGCCCCCGTCTGCGGATTAGTCGACATTTTTCACAAATTTTACGAACGGAAGCTCTTATTTTCATATTTGTCATTCCTTATCTTAATTCTGAATCTACTTCTTGGTAGAAAATAAGTTTCTTGAAATTTTTCATCTCGAATCGTATTGAATAAAAACCACCTAATCTTTCGAATCCTTGTTTCGGAGTCGATAAATTATACGTCCTCTGGTTGAATCATAACGACTTACTTCAATTTTGACTTTATCTCCTGGCAGTATCCGTATAAAACTACGTCGGATCTTTCCTGAAACATAACCTATAATCAGATCTTCATTATCTAACCGAACCCGGAACATGCCATTGGGAAGCGATTCGGTAATTAAACCCTCATGAATCCATTTTTGTTCTTTCATTTCAGGTAAAGCCCCCTTGAAGTATCAACTAATGTAGGAGAAACGATATTAGACAACTCACCCCTTTCTTTTTTTTTTTACAAATAGGAAGAGGTTTCGGATCCCATTTGGATATTAAAAGGATTACCATATATAACATAAAATTTCTCCGCCGATTCTTTCTAGTCGAGCCTCCCGGTCTGTCATTATACCTCGAGAAGTAGAAAGAATTACAATCCCCATTCCACCTAAAATTCTAGGAATTCGTTGAGAGTTAGAATAGATTCGTAGACCGGGTCGGCTGATCCGTTTTAAATTTAAAAAATTTCTACAGGTATGGGGTCTTTTCCTATTCCTTCTATTATGTCGCAGGGTTAAAACCAAAAAATTTTTGTTTTTTTCTCGATGTTTTCTGACGTTTTCGAGAAAACCTTCTCGGAAAAGTATTTTAACAATATTTTCGGTAATATTAGTAGATGCTATGCGAACAACTCTTTTTCTATCCATATCCGCATTTCGTATAGAGGTTATTATCTCAGCAATAGTGTCTCTACCCATGATGAACTAAAATTTTGGGTGCCTCAAAGTTGGATATAATTAACATGTTTTTTTTTATTGGTTTATGAATATGAATTTTTCAAGGTATATGCGTGAGACATAATCTACGAATTCATCTAGTTCTTAATCTATTTCTTTTCAAATATCCCAAAGATATCAGGATCCCATTTTATTTTATAATACCTCGGGAGCTAATGAAACTATTTTAGTAAAATGGAATTGTCTCAATTCGCGGGGGATTGCACCAAAAATTCGAGTTCCTTTTGGATTTCCTTCTTGATCAATCACAACTGCAGCATTGTCATCATATCGTATTATCATACCGCTGTCACGTTTAAGTTCTTTACAGGTACGAACAATTACAGCTCTTACTACTTCTGATTTTTCTAGGGGCATATTTGGTACTGCTTCTTTGATCACAGCAACAATAACGTCACCAATATGAGCATATCGGCGATTACTAGCCCCTATGATTCGAATACACATCAATTTTCGAGCCCCGCTGTTATCCGCTACATTTAAATGGGTCTGAGGTTGAATCATATGAATTTTGGAGTCTATTCTTCCAATGCAAAGGATGAAGAAAATAAAAGAAATATTGTTTGTCCAAAAAAAGAAACCTGCGGTTTTCTTTCATTCCCAAGACGCATTTGTGTTGGTTCTACATTTTTATCCCGAAATAATAAATTGAGTTCGTATAGGCATTTTGGATGCTGCTATTAAAATAGCCCTTCTAGCTATATTTTCAGTTACTCCGCCCATTTCATATAGTATTCGCCCCGGTTTAACAACAGCTACCCAATATTCAGGGGATCCTTTCCCCGAACCCATACGTGTTTCGGCGGGTCTTATTGTAACCGGTTTGTCTGGAAATATACGGACCCATATTTTTCCACCACGGCGTGCATTTCGTGTCATTGCTCGTCGACCCGCTTCGATTTGTCTAGATGTGATCCAAGCAGGCTCAAGCGCCTGAAGAGCATATTTACCGAAACAAATATGATTACCTCGATAAGATATTCCCTTCATTCGTCCTCTATGTTGTTTACGGAATCTAGTTCTTTTGGGGTTATAGTTGATGGTTGTTTCGGAAGTCCATCTCTACTACAGAACTGGACGTGAGAGTTTCTTCTCATCCAGCTCCTCGCGAATAAAAGGATTCAAAATGGAATTTCAATTAATTTGAATAGATATTAGAACATTTTTATAAAAAATTTGATAAAAAAATCGTTTTTTTGGAACGTCCTATTAAATCTTTATTTTCTTTTGTCCTTTATCCAGGTTTACCAATTCAAATTCAAAAAAAAAGTTATCGCGGGCGAATATTTACTCTTGCAATCTCTATTTCAGTCCTAGCACTTGTTCGTCATTTCTCCGAATAGATGAATTGATTTCCGGTTCATTTCGCCATCCCAACGAGTGAATCATTAAGATTCATTTGTTCAATAAAATCTTTTGCATTCACAGGTTCCTTCGTCCCCACCACTTCGTACTAAATGGTTAGGTCAGAATTCTACAACGAAGCTTCTAATCCAATTTATTCTTGAGTCAATCTTCTTAGTCTTTATTGGCTCGAAGCTCTTGAGTTTTTTCTTCTATAATCTATAAGAAGGATTCATTTCATATTTCATTATGGATGAATCAATTAGTATTGATGCTTTATTACACTGTCTTTTATGAGAGGACTCATAGACCTTACATATTGGAATTCTATATCATTGATATTTTTTTATCTCTTTCTCTCACCCTTCCATTTATCCACACTCTTGTTCTGTATTTTGCTTTAAACTTAGAATTCATTAAAGTGAAATTCTAAAAAAATTTCAGTTGCTACAAAGATATGACCGATTTGGCATATCTTGACAGGTTCTTTAGATCCAGATAATATGAAGCGATGGGTTGGTTTTCATACTACTGGGCCGGTCTTTTTTTAATCCCAACCCCCTAAAAAAAACCAACGAGTCACACACTAAGCATAGCAATTATATCAAAATAAAAGGTCAATCTAATTTTTATTCAACCCTATAGAATTAAAGAATTCGGAATTTGTTTGATTGGCCAGAAAAAGAATGAATGAGTTTCCCCCTTTTTGTTCTATCGACGGAAAAACAATGAAAGTTTTGTTATTCCTCTTCCTTGTCTATAAAAATCCAAATTTTGATGCCTAATACCCCATAGATAGTCCGAACTGTATAGGAACAATAATCAATTTTAGCGCGAATGGTTTGTAGGGGAACCCGACCCTCTCTGATCCATTCGACACGTGCAATTTCTTTTCCGTCGATACGCCCTGCAATTTGTACTTGAATTCCTTTTGTATCTGCTTGTTCAGTCAATTCAATAGCCTTTTTCATTGCTTTTCGAAATGAAACTCTATTCTTTAATTGTCCGGCTATAAATTCTGCAAGAATATTAGGATTTCCATAAGGTTTTGCAATTCTTGTGATAGCAATGTTAAGTTTTCGGTTCACATAATGAAATTCTTTTTGTAGATTCATCTGTAATTCTTCGATTCCTCGCGGTCTACTTTCGATTAATAACTTCGGGAATCCCATAAAGATTATGACCTGGATCAAATCGATTCTTTTTTGAATCTCTATGCGGGCAATTCCCTCGGCACCGGAGGATATTCTCATATTCTTTTGAACATAATTTTTGATAAAATCTCTTATTTTTTGATCTTCTTGTAGACCCTCAGAATAATTTTTTGGTTGTGCAAACCAAAGGGAATGATGGCTTTGGGTTGTACCAAGTCGGAAACCAAGTGGATTTATTTTTTGTCCCATACTACCTCACTATTATACGCATCATGATATACCATAGTTGTCTTTTTCCATCTAGGGTTTTTTAACGAATAGAAAGATATATCTTCATATTCATCTAAAGATATATCTTTCACTACAATAGTTATATGACAGGTAGCTTTTTTTATCGCATAACTACGTCCTCGAGCCCGGGGTTTTAATTTCTTCGCGGCAGTACCCTCGTTAACCTCAGCTTTACTAATTATTAAATTGGCTTCGTCGGAACCCATATTGAAACTAGCATTTGCTGCTGCAGAATA